AGTGGGTGAGAATCCCAACCGAGCGCTTTCTACTTCTCAGTAGGCCATGAACTAGCTCAGAATCATTCTTACCGAGTCTACCACCATTAAGGGATCCCATTTTTTTATCGAGTCCAAAAAGATCTTGAGCGACCGATCCGGTAGAACAACTCAAAAGATAAAGAAGTATCGTTAATTGCTTCATGTTCATTCCAAGCTCAAAGTACCATTTGACCACATTAAGGCCCCACTGCCTAACATAATTTAATTTCATCCGATATAGATAAGATAGATATAAGTTCTATGAGGTCATTACTTAGAAGTATACTTTGTGCAGCAGCCCTTCCTATCGGATCGAAAAGGACCCCATCACACCGACTTACACGGGCTTGAAAATCCCAAATTTGTCTATAAAGAGAAAATATAATTGTATTAGTGTCTAGAATTTTTTTCTTCTGTTGTGGAATATTAATCGAAATTGATTGATTGAAGATAGGGCCTCAGCGGTAAATGTTACAAGATCTCGTGTACCGCAACCCATGATTATGGACCCGACTCCGTTAGTATGAAAATTTTCTTTTCCAAGCCCTAGTCGATGCAAGAGTGAAAAAGTACTTTCGTTGTTGTAGAATAACGGGCCTTCGTGTCTTAACGCACGTATTGAATTTATTCGAAGCTATTAGAGTGAGATCCACTTTGTCGGGACGATGAGTCGAAACAATAACAACAAGAATATTTCTACTTTCTCAATCCCTGGAGAGATGGTTCGCTAATATACCGAGGGATAAGAAGTCTATACCGAGGGATAAGAAGTCTATACCGAGGGATAAGAAGTCTATACCGAGGGATAAGAAGTCCGTCGATCGACTTCCTCACACACAGATCATGAATGTTTGAAATCCATATTATTCAAGGAGACCCAGGAGAGATTGCTTTTGCTAATTCGAATGGAAGATTGATATCAAATCGATCTATTTTCGAGATCGTAATCGTCTCCATAGTTTGTCGCTCTACCATAAGTCAAGATAGCTACTCCAGCTCCGTCTCAAGAAGGTCAAGATCGGCCAGATCATTACTTTTCAACAATCTGGCGAGCACCCTCAGCAGGATCAACATAACATAAGGAATCTCAGGATCTATGTGCTCAGTCTCCTCGTCAATACTATCATGATAAAAAAATTTCTGGGATCCTGGAGGATGTTCACAAATAACCTAATGAAAGAAAGACAGGAGTTTGTCGCCGGGGATTTGACCAAATAGAATCGTCCAGCTCCTATAGAAGAATTTATCACTAAAATACCCATATGAGAGGTATAAGGCTAAGCGGAGCGAAAAAGGTTTTGGTTTTTCAAGAAGAGATGCTAAATCAAAATGATTAGCCCGACACAAGGTTTTTGAATAAATGATTGTCTCCTAATGAGACAGAGATATTAATGAGAAAGAGATATCTGCCTTTCTGTTAAACAGGATGTATTGAACTCATACTTCACATAATTCATTAGCGACTTTCTAGGAATGTCAACTAAGTATCTGAAGTAACTTGCTACCGATTGTTCCAGCATTTGAAAACCACAATCATTGTTTGAGAAATGATCAATATGAGTCAGACTCAATAAAAGTGAATCAATCCTTTTTTCTGTCGTGAGGGTGGAGAACTCCATCAAGAAGTCTATGTCGTCAGTTTCAATGAACTGACTGTCGAGGAGCCAGGATTCTATTTTATTATCAATCAAATCTTCGTCCACATTCATGTCTTTTCCTTTTGTTAGCAATGAATAGATCTCTTTACTTGCATGACTTAGACGTCTTGTATTTCTCGAAAAAATGATTTCCTTGATGCGATTTGGTATGGCACTTATAAAATCGCTGATATCGATGAGAAGGTTATTCAGAAGCTCCAATATTTCTTATGCAAACTTATTGATTTGAAACCATCAGCAAGATCTTCATCACCACTCAATAGCATGTCGACGCCAAACTCGCATATTTCGATTGTTAATATTAATAGGATAAATAAGGAACAATACTACAAAAAGTATTCCACCAAAATATCAATTCCGAAATATCAATTCTTTGTTGAACCTTGTGAATTGCATGAAAGTAGGATACTCCAAATTCGGGGGTCAAAGAGTTTTGTAAAAGATTCTTGGTAAAAAAACGTAAATGAAAGATCCCACTAAATTGAATTCGGTCCATGACTCTAACACATAATGACAATTTTTGATCTCGTTCAATATCTCTCTCAATTCGAAAATCCGGAATGTTTATTTTAATTCACCAAAAAAATACTAAAAAAAATCCAAATAAAATAAAAACCAATGTTATGTTAATTGGATTGATTTAGACTACAGATTTCATTTTAATTGGAATTTGGTTATTCATCATGTACTAGGATCTCCACTAAGCATCCATGGCTGAATGGTTAAAGCGCCCAACTCATAATTGGAGAGTTCGTAGGTTCAATTCCTACTGGATGCATACTAATGGGAACCTCTACTATGTCTATTGGTCTATTGAAATCGGCTCTGTATCCTATTGGTATTTTATTAAAAATATTGCAATGAATATTGCTGACTTACTTGATCTGCATTACTTATAGTTTTCTTGTTCGTAGACAAGGCGGATTCAAAATTGTCAAGTCATTCAATACTATACACATTCTTCTTTATCCATTCTCAACTTAGTGGAATTCTCAAGTGCATGATCCACCCTAGATCTCCCCCATATATCTACAACATAATTTATCTACAACAAAATTTGCAAAAGGTATATAAATTCAAAATAAATACAAAAAGCAAAAATGTAAATACAAGACTACTAGAGTCGTAATACAAAAGGGGTAATAAAGTAAAGGAGCAATGCGCTCTTCTAAGTTCTATAGAACAAGAAGTTATTGCTCCCTGACTTCATTAATTTGTCTTTCATTTTCACGATTATTAATTATTTGCAGCATTCAAGATATATCAAGATATATCTTACTATTTATTTTATCTAAAATTATTAGTATCTTATTATTTTTTTAATAATACAAAAACGTCGAGTTCTCAAGTGCATGATCCACCATCAATATTATTGAATATTATTGAATAATATTGATTCTAATCTAATAGCTATATAGAAATAAATATAATATAATAGACAGAATCTAGAACCTATGGAAGCCTATTATTGTATCTAAATTCAAATAAAAAAATAGTAAAGGACCAATGCACCATGGATGGAATCAAATATGCAGTATTTACAAACAAAAGTATTCAGTTATTCGAGAAAAATCAATATACTTTTAATGTCGAATCAGGATTAACTCGGACAGAAATAAAACATTGGGTCGAACTCTTCTTTGGTGTCAAGGTAATAGCTATGAATAGTCATCGACTTCCGGGAAAGGGTAAAAGAACAGGACGCATTATGGAGCATACAATGCATTATAGACGTATGATTATTACCCTTCAACCGGGTTATTCTATTCTACCTCTTAGAAAGAGAAATCGAAATACTTAATAGAGCATGGTGAGACATTTATACAAAACTTCTAAAACGAGCACACGCAAAACCCTTCGGCGAAATAATTTGACCTATGGACAGCATCGTTGTAGTAAAGGTCGTAATGCTAGAGGAATCATTACCGCAGGGCATAGAGGGGGAGGTCATAAGCGTCTCTACCGTAAAATCGATTTTCGACGGAATCAAAAAAACATATATGGTAAAATCATAACCAAAGAATATGACCCGAATCGAAATGCATCTATTTGTCTCATACACTATGGGGATGGTGAGAAGAGATATATTTTACATGCCAAAGGGACTGAAATAGGAAATACCATTGTTTCTGGTACAGGAGTTCCTATAAAAATAGGAAATGCTCTGCCTTTGACCGATATGCCCTTAGGCACGTCCATACATAACATAGAAATCACACTTGGAAAGGGTGGACAATTAGTTAGAGCAGCAGGTACTCTAGCGAAACTAATTGCAAAAGAGGGGAAATCCGCCACATTAAAATTACCTTCTGGAGAAGTCCGTTTGATATCTCAAAACTGCTCAGCAACGGTCGGACAGGTAGGGAATCTTGGGATGAACCAGAAAAGTTTGGGTAGAGCTGGATCTAAACGTTGGCTAGGTAAACGTCCTGTAGTAAGAGGAGTGGTTATGAACCCTGTAGACCATCCCCATGGGGGTGGTACCGGAAAGGCCTCAATAGGTAGAAACAAACCCACAACTCCCTGGGGTTATCCTGCACTTGGAAGACGAAGTAGAAAAAAGAATAAATATAGTAATAATTTGATTCTTCGTCGCCGTCGTAAATAGGAGAGAAATTCCATTTCTCTCTTCGTCTTTAAAAAAGAAAAAAGGAGGAAGCTGTGACACGATCACAAAAAAAAAATCCTTTTGTAGCTATTCATTTATTAAGAAAAATTGATAAGCTTAAAACAAAAGAGGAAAAAGAAATAATAAAAACTTGGTCCCGGGCATCTACCATTATACCCGCAATGATCGGCCATATTATTGCTATCCATAATGGAAAAGAACATTTACCCATTTATATAACAGATGGTATGGTAGGTCACAAATTGGGAGAATTTGCACCTACTTCGAATTTCGGAAAACATTCGAAAGGCGATAAGCGATCTCGTCGTTAATACAAAATATAGATACTTATCATTCATTAGTAGGAGACGACCTTTATGCTAAAGAAAAGAAAAACAGAAGTATACGCTTTAGGACATATATCGATGTCCGCTCATAAAGCGCGAAGAGTAATTGATCAAATTCGCGGACGTTCTTACGAAGAAACACTTATGATACTAGAAGTCATGCCTTATCAAGCATCTTGTCCCATTTTAAAAATGGTTTTTTATGCCGGAGCAAATGCTAGTTACACTATGGGTTCTAATAAAACTAATTTAATAATTAGTAAAGCCGAAGTCAACGAGGGTACTGCCGTGAAGAAATTTAAACCTCGAGCTAGAGGACGTAGTTATCCGATAAAAAGACCTACTTGTCATATAAGTATTGTAGTGAAAGATATATCTTTAGATGAATATATAGAGACTATCACATGGTTAAAAAAACCTAGATGGAAAAATAAGGATACAAATAGGATATATCATGATATGGATAGTAGTGGGGGAGTATGGGACAAAAAATAAATCCACTTGGTTTCAGGCTGGGTACAACGCAAGATCATCATTCCCTTTGGTTTGCACAACCCAAAAACTATTCCGAAGGTCTAGAAGAAGATCAAAAAATACGAGATTCTATTAAAAATTATGTACAAAAAAATAGACAAAAGAATGTACAAAAGAATAAAAGAATCGATTCTGACCTCTCGGGAATTGCACGTATAGAGATTCAAAAAACAAGCGATCTAATCAAGGTCCGAATCTATCTGGCATTCCCAAGAGTATTAAGTCCAATAGCAGCATTACGAATGAATCTACAAAAAGAATTTCATTGTGTAAATCGAAAACTCGAGATTGCTACTACAAGAATTGAAGAACCTTATGGAAACCCTATTATTCTTGCACAATATCTAGCCGGACAATTAAAACAAAGAGTTCCGTTTCGAAAAGCAATGACAGAGACTGTTGAAAAAACGAAAAAAGCAAAGATAAAAGGAATTCGAGTACAAATTGCAGGGCGGCTCGGCGGAAAAGACATTGCACGCGTTGAATGGATCAGAAAGGGTCGGGTTCCCCTACAAACCATTCGAGCTAAAATTGATTATTGTTCCTATCCAGTTCGAACTATCTATGGGGTATTAGGTATCAAAATTTGGATATTTCGAGACAAGAAATAAGAAACCTTTCCTTAGAAATAAAAAAATATTATCAAAAATTTATTTTCGTAGGCATTTATCCCCGATTGAATCAGGGAATCCAATTTCTTATACAAAGATGATTCTTATTCTTCAATTTTTTAGTCAACAAGTAAAAATATTATTTTATTTATTTAGATTTTATTTATTTAGACGAGCATTGACCTTAAAACAACAACGATTAATTACTATCTCAAAGAGAACCAAAGCAACCGGGACCTATCGTATTGATGGATTATAGATTATCATCTTATATTCGTTATAAACAAGGGTAAATAATAAGCGCTTGACAAGTCATCATTTTTCTTCTATTTTTGAATTTTCCATTTTATTGTCTTACTTCTGTCTAATTTGGAATTATGTCCAATTTAGGAATCCAAAATTTAGCAGGATTCAATACTCTCAAATCCAAAGGGGGAAGTGATCGATAATCGATTTCGTAACAACTAAATAAGAATTGTTAGTTAGTTGTGCCTCCCCAAATCTTTTGGGGAATTATCCCTTTATTTTCGAAAGAAATTAGGTTTAAGTAAGCAAATAGCAACTATGTCGTGCTTACAGGAATCTATCCATTGCATATGTAGATATCCCTTCAAGAAAGAGAGATCGTTGAACGGATCTCGAAGACCCAGGAAAGCACGAAAGACAGAATCTTTCAGAAAATGGATTCCTAAGTGCATAACCGCATGGATAAGCTGACACTAACCCGTCAATTTGAGATCAAAAATTCGAGATTTTCCTTGGACAGTTTAAACAATAGAATGGAAATAACATCATTTATTTTATTATTTTTGAATTCTATCCCTCGATTGGATAGGAGGTCGAACTATAATTTTTAGCCCCGGGGAGCTGATTAAAATGACACTTAAGATTCGAAAGAACGTTCTGGTTATAGCAAAAACGGCGGTCATTCTTACTCTTTATTTTCGAAATAGAAAATCTTATTATTTAAGTAGATTTATGCTTCCTTCTATTTTCGGCCCCTCGTTCTTGTTCTCATTCACGGCTCCTAAGATCAACCGCTCGAACTTTTTGCTAAGTTTGATTAAGGACTTAGGGTTGACTGGGAAAGTCTCTACCTCCGTAGAGAACGAAGATATCAACATATTGTACGATTTTTATTATTATTTATTATTAAGTACAGATCTTGTAGCCTTTGTGAAACGTGTAAATTTTCAACGTAGGGATTTTGACAAGATGGATATACAACTCGGCTTTTTAACTTGCAAGCACTATTGGAACAACGAAAAAGGATGGGATTTTTTATGAATTCCGATTGATAATTGAAACTTATCTTTCAAGGCTTATTATTTCCTGAAAACAGCCGCTATTCATTCTCTTGTGTATTTTGTGAACACGGATCTCGATCTCCAAAACCATCTGAAAAACCGTGTGAAAAGAGAAGATTCTAAAGAATCGATAGAGATTCTAAGAGAGATCTACCTAAAGCTAAAGATAGGCATATATAGCTACTTACAATTTGACTCTATGCTAAGGAAAGGGTTTAAATTCGATTGATTATTGTTCCTATTCAGTTCGAACAATAATCAATTGGATTTTTTTATAGACAAAAAATAAGAAACCTTTCCCAGTCTCTTCTTTTTATTTGAGTAACGGAACAAAAAAAAGAAACTCGTTCATTTTTTTCTCTTCAATTAAAACAAACATAATTCTATAGGGTTGAATAAAAATTCGATTGACCATTTGATAGAATTGCTATGCTTAGTGTGTGACTCGTTGGTTTTTTAGGCTTAGGATTCAAAAAAAAAACTATTGCCCATAGTATGAACTATTAACTATAGAACTAATAACCAACTCATCACTTCGCATTATCTAGATCCAAAAAACCAGTCAAGAGAGGATATATTGATCCTATCATTGTAGCAACGGAAATTTGTTTTGCATAAACAAAAGAAAAACTAATTGGATTCTAAGTTGTGAAGCAAAATATAGAAAAAAGATGTGGATAGAGGGGGGAGAGAAAGAGAGAAAAAGAATATCAATGATATAGAATTCCAATATGTAAGGTCTATGAGTCATCTCATAAAAGGCAATGTAAATAAAGCATCAAGACTTATTCATCTATAATGAAATGCATTTGTCCATACACTAGAATCGAACAAAAAATCAAGAGACTCGAGCCAATAAAGACTAAGAAGATTGACTCAAGAACAAATTTCATTAAGAGCTCCATTGTCGAATGCAGACCTAACCATTAAACAAGAAGTGATGGGAACGATGGAATCCGTGAATGCAGAAATTCTATTTAAAACAAATCCTAATGATTCATTGGTTGGGATGGCGGAAGTAAGCGAGAATAAATTCATCTATTCTGAGAAGTCATGAGCTAACCCTACAACTGAAATAGATATAGAGCAAATATTCGCCCGCGAAAACTTTATTCCCTTGGAGTACTAAATTTTAGACAATCCTATACGAGAAAAGGAAAAAGGGGGTTATGTTGTAAAAAAATTTATTATCTATAAATAGATATACATATAAATATCTAAATATATAGTGAATATATTTAGAAATCCAAAATATCGAAACAAGTTATACAAAGATTCGATGAAATCTAAAAGAATCCAGCGATTTAATCTATTGATTGAATCGAATATTCATTAAACATGTATATCTTAATTCAAATGAAAGATTTTTCATCCTTTTTTATTCGCGAGGAGCTGGATGAGAAGAAACTCTCACGTCCGGTTCTGTAGTAGAGATGGAATTCAGAAATAACCATCAACTATAACCCCAAAAGAACCAGATTCCGTAAACAACATAGAGGAAGAATGAAGGGAATATCTTATCGAGGGAATCGTATATGTTTTGGTAAATATGCTCTTCAAGCACTTGAACCCGCTTGGATCACATCTAGACAAATAGAAGCAGGGCGACGTGCAATGACACGAAATGTACGTCGTGGTGGAAAAATATGGGTACGTATATTTCCCGACAAACCAGTTACAATAAGAACCACAGAAACACGTATGGGTTCGGGGAAAGGATCTCCTGAATATTGGGTAGCTGTTGTTAAACCAGGTCGAATACTTTATGAAATGGGCGGAGTCGCAGAAAATATAGCTAGAAAAGCTATTTTAATAGCAGCATCCAAAATGCCTATACGAACTCAATTTATTTTTTTATTTCAGGATAAGAATGAAAAACCAAAGGAATAGGGCTTGGGAATGACAAAATCACAGGTTTCTTTTTTTGAACAAAGAATATTTCTTTTTTTTTCTTCGCTCTTTGCATTGAAAGAACAGATAAAAAAATGATTCAACCCCAGACCCATTTGAATGTAGCGGATAACAGTGGGGCTCGAGAATTAATGTGTATTCGAATCATAGGAGCTAGCAATCGTCGATATGCTCATATTGGTGACGTTATTGTTGCTGTCATTAAAGAAGCAGTACCAAAGCTAGAAAATAAAGAAGCAAGATCAAAGAAGTCCCTACAAAGATCAGAAGTAGTCAGAGCTGTAATTGTACGTACCCGTAAAGAACTTAAACGTGACAACGGTATGATAATACGATATGATGATAATGCTGCAGTTATTATTGATCAAGGAGGCAATCCAAAAGGAACTCGAGTTTTTGGTGCGATCGCCCTGGAATTGAGACAGTTAAATTTTACTAAAATAGTTTCATTGGCTCCCGAGGTATTATAATATATAATAATATACTATCAATAAAATCATGATATAGTTGTAGTAGGGAATTGGAAAGAAATAGATTAACATTAATTAGTAGATTGTGTCTCACGCATATACCTTTAAGAATTCCCATCACAAACAAATAAAAAAAGTAAAAAAAGGAAAACATGTTGATTATATCCAAATTGGAAGGCCCAATAATTTTAATCCATCATGACTAGAGACACTATTGCTGAAATAATAACGTCTATACGAAATGCTGACATGAATAGAAAAAGAATAGTTCGAGTAGCATCTAGTAATATTACCGAAACCATTGTGAAAATCCTTTTACGAGAAGGTTTTATCGAAAACGTGAGGAAACATCAAGAAAGCAACCAATCTTTTTTGGTTTCAACCCTGCGATATAGAAGAAATAGGGAAAGTCGAAACTTTTTAAATTTAAAACGGATCAGTCGACCTGGTCTACGAATCTATTCTAACCATCAACGAATTCCTAGAATTTTAGGCGGAATAGGCATTGTAATTCTTTCTACTTCTCAAGGTATAATGACAGATCGAGAGGCTCGACTAGAAGGAATTGGGGGGGAAATTCTATGTTATATATGGTAATATTTCTTATATCCGAAATTCGATCGGAAACTTCTTTTTTTTTTTTTTTTCAAAAAATAAAAGAAGAAGAGGAGATTAATCAATTTTTTGAATTACAGGAGGATTTTTCAAAAAATGACTAAAAAAGAGGAAAAAAGGATTTATGAAGGTTTAATTACCGAATCATTTCCCGATGGTAGGTTCCGGGTTCTTTTAGATAACGACGATAAAGCAGATAACCATAATACAGATATTATTCTAGGTTATATTTCAGGAAAGATCCGACGTCGCTTTATACGGATATTACCAGGAGATAGAGTCCAAATTGAAGTAAGTCAATATGATCCCACACGAGGACGTATAATTTATCGACTCCCCCTCAAGAAGACTTCGAAGAAGTCTTCGGAGAATCTCAACAAGTCTTCGGAGAATCCCGACAAGTCTTCGGAGAATCTCAACAAGGCTTCGGAGAATCCCGACAAGTCTTCGGAGAATCTCAACAAGGTTTCGGAGAATCCCGACAAGTCTTCGGAGAATCTCAACAAGGTTTCGGAGAATCTCAACAAGGCTTCGGAGAATCCCGACAAGGCTTCGGAGAAGCCCAACAAGAACAAGGCTTCGAAGAAGCCCAACAAGGCTTCGGAGAATTAGGCGGTTTTTCAATCCTAACATTCCTTTGGTAGGAATACAATTCAAGATTCAAAATTTCACTAAACTTTTTTTCTTCCAAGAAATATATTCAAAATTACAGTAAGGGATGGCAAATATGAAAATAAGAGCTTCTGTTCGTAAAATTTGTGAAAAATGCCGCCTAATTCGTAGGCGGGGGCGAATTAGACTAATTTGTTCCAACCCCAGGCATAAACAAAGACAGGGATAATATAAAAGAGACTCTTTAAAAGACCCAATCCAATGTACAAATAAAAAAGGGATCCAGTTTGACAGGAAATGGATAGATCCATATATAACTTAATATTTATGAGATGATAAAACATGCCAAAAACTATACGTAGAATTGATTTCCGTACGAATCGACGTATTAGTTCACGTAAGAATACACGTAAACTATCAAAAGGAATTATTCATATTCAAGCAAGTTTCCATAATACCATTGTGACTGTTACAGATGTAAGAGGTCGAGTGGTTTCTTGGGCCTCTGCCGGTACTTGTGGATTTAAGGGTAGAAGAAGAGGGACCCCTTTTGCTGCGCAAACCACTGTAGGAAATGCTATTCGTACAGTAGTGGATCATCAAGGTCTGAAATGCGCAAAAGTCATGATAAAAGGGCCCGGTCGCGGAAGAGACGCAGCATTACGAACTATTTATAAAAGCGGTATACGATTAACCTATATACGGGATGTAACCCCTATGCCACATAATGGCTGTAGACCTCCTAAAAAAAGACGTGTGTAAAAATAAAGATTGCAGAAATTTCAACAGAAAGAAACGTTTCAATAATCCAATTAAAGAAGAGAAAAAAACAATTCAATAAACTAATCAACTACTATATACTATGAGTCGAGAAAACAGAAGAGGATTTCTTCGGAGATTACAGTGGAAGTGTGTTGAATCGAGGGTCGACAGTAAGCGTCTTTATTATGGGCGCTTTATCTTGTTTCCACTTAGGAAAGGTGAAGCCGAAACCATAGGCATTGCGATGCGAAGAGCTTTGCTTGGAGAAATAGAAGGAACGTGTATCACACACGCAAAATTTGAGAAAGTAACACACGAATATTCTACCATAGTAGGTATTCAAGAATCCGTCAATGAAATTTTCATGAATTTGAAAGAAATTGTATTGAAAAGCAATCTATATGGAACTTCTGACGCGTTTATTTGTGTAAAAGGTCCTAGAGATGTAACTGCTCATGATATCATCATGCCCCCTTATGTGCAAATCGTTGACAATACACAACATATAGCTAGCTTGACGGAATCAATAAATTTCTGTATGAAATTAGAAATTGAGAAGAGTCGCGGTTATCAGATAAAAAGTCCAACAAATAACTTTCAAGATGGAAGTTATCCTATAGATGCTGTATTCATGCCTGTTCGAAATGCCAATTATAGTATCTATTCTTATGGGAATGGGAATAGGACTGACAAAGAAGAGATACTTTTTTTTGAAATATGGACAAATGGAAGTTTAACTCCTAAAGAAGCACTTCATGAAGCTTCTCGGAAGTTGATTGATTTATTTAGTCTCTTTTTAAATACAGAAGAAGAAAACCTCCATTTAGACGACAATCAAGACAAGATTCGTTTACCGATTTTTACCTTTCATGATAAATTAGCTAAACAAAGTAAAAAATAAAAAAAAAAAAAAAAAGACTTTCATTTGATTTTGATTGACGAATTAGGATTGCCTCCCAGAATCTAGAATTGCCTCAAAAGATCCAATATATATACATTATGGGATCTTTTGAATAGAACTCCCATCGATCTTATGAAAATAGA